TTATTTTAATTTTAGAGTGAAAGGATTCAAATTTAATCCTTTTAAGAAATAAAGTTTTTGATTGAAAGATCAATTAAACTGAAGGACCCCTTAACTATTAAGGGGATTAATTGAACGAATCACACTTTTACCACTAAACTATACCCGCTACAATGCGATTATTGTATAAAAAGGGCCCTTTGTCGAACAAGAGAATCAGATGTAATCAAGATAGGACAGAAATTCAAAATAATCATGAAATGAAACTTCGAAATTAGAACGTTGACGTCTTTGTAAGGAGTCCTCGTAAAGGAGGAGTTATTTCGTTTAAATCTAAATTTAATAATTCAAAACAATTTCTTTTGTTGGACGAATTTTGACAGATATGGCTCGACAAAATAACTTTTATCCACACACCAAATACAAACTTTGATTCCTGATTCAATCAAAAGAATGGAAATAGTCCTTCTTTTTATTGTTCCTTTGAATCCAATAACAAATATTTTGTTCCTTTGAATCCAATAACAAATATTTCATTTTTTGGTTTTCAAATCAAATTCAAATAAATCGTTTTTTTATGGTATGGTTCGCGCCCTTTCTACGGTTCAGCGGTATGGGTCATTAGAACAAAAAAAGGCCCGGCTGGGTACTGACCAGGCCAGGCCGTGGAAGTGGAAATAAAAAAGGCCTTGTTGAATGAAATTAAAGAGATATTCTTTATTTTTTTCTCTTTTATCTCTTTCGAATGCTTTCTTTATTTTTTTTTTCTAAAAATGATCGAAATGGAATTGCTGATAAAAGTTATATCTATTTATATAATAGAATACAAAAGACAATAAAAAAAAAAGAAATTCTAAAATTCTATAAGCTATATTTTCTATGAGCTACTATGAGCTATATAATTAATTTACTTTCGATATTCTCTTCTAGAGAATATAGAAGAGAATATCGAAAGTAAAGATAGAAAATCAAGTAAAGACGGGCTTTTTCAAGCAGTATTTTTTGTGTAATGTAACATAGTAATTATTTTTTTTTTTTTTTCAATTAGGAGAGATGGCTGAGTGGATTAAAGCGTCGGATTGCTAATCCGGTGTACGAGTTATTCGTACCGAGGGTTCGAATCCCTCTCTTTCCGTTTCGGTCGATGGCTTGGTATCTTTAAAATTTAACTTTAGCGAATTTAGCGAACACTTTTACTTTATTTTTATTTTACTTTATTTTTAATAGTAACAGGGAATCAAAAAATCCTAAGAACATTTATACGAATAAAGTAAGCAACCCCTTCCTTTTTTATTCTTCGCGTCCGGGATTACGCCCTGGATCATTAGACAGGAATCCGAAGATGAAGAGCGAAACAAAGAATATCACTACGGTGTAAACAAAGAGTTTGAGAGTAAGCATTACACAATCTCCAAATAAGGTTTTTGGGGAAAAGGAAAAAGAGAATAGATTCTCTATTTTTATACTACATATCCAATTTTGACACCAATTTTGACATCAAGAAATGAAGTTCTTTTTAGAATTTGATTCTCTAAATAGAAAATCGTTTTCAGAAATGAAATTCACACAATTAGAATTCGACATTTTGGTTGGCTCTAATATAAGATGGTTTCAGTGAAAAAGAAAAAGGGTCATAATCAACAAATAGCAAATGGGGGATCAAAATGGATCGCGGTTCCCCAAGAATTTCATTGTTTGAATTGAGGCGGGGGTTCGTTCATATTGTAAGACTCATCTGCTCTTATTTATTAATTGTTAGAATTTTTTTTTTCGAACTAGAATAAATCATGAATTTTTCTAGCACAATATTAAAGATCTCATCGAAAACTTACAGCAGCTTGCCAAACAAAGGCTAAGAGAAAAAATAGAACAGGTATTACTGGCATAACATCTACAATTGGATTCAAAAAAGCGTAGGCCTCGGGTAATTTAGCGAATAAAAAACTACTCGAATAAAGGGCAGAATTAAGACAGATATACATTAAACTTAAGATATTAAGCATAACAAACATTTTGTTCTTGGAGATAATTTTATTTTGATTGAGTTATTAATATCTTATTGATATAAGATAAAAATGAAGAAAAGAAAGTAAGGTAGACAAAAAAAACTTCTTGGAACCGACCCAATCAAAACAAAAATACTTCTATTCTCGGGTGAGAATTGAAGAAATCATACTTTCATACAATATCTTAATTGAATTCTATGTAATGATCAATAAATTAAGTTATATTTTACACCTACACGTGTCAAAATCCTAACACTAAAATCAGAATCTCATTTTTGGGCTTTGGACTGGAATTGACGAACAGCCAATACCAATGGTACTCTTTATTAGTATTAGTACCAAATCGAAATTGAAATGGGGCGTCGCCAAGTGGTAAGGCAACGGGTTTTGGTCCCGGTATTCGGAGGTTCGAATCCTTCCGTCCCAGACCGGGCAGAATCAAAATTTTCAATTCCCTTTTGAGCAACCCTCTTAAGTATATATATTGATAAAATATACGTGTACGTCTTTTTTTTTTCTAATTAAAAATAAAAAAAAAAAATTATTTTTTCAACAAGATCTTTTTTCACAAATTGAATCGAATTCAAATAATACGAAGATTGAACTGAATGCATTTGTGGTCCCCGCAAGTGGGGAACATCGATCACAAGAGTTTGAATTAAAAAACGTTGGATGGGCGTTTTTGCGTATGCCCCCCTCTTTCATTCACTTTCATATTTAAGCGAGTTTCGTAGAAAAGTCTTACGCCCCCCCTCGAGTTGAATTTTCAAAGATCCATTCTAAATAGAAATGTGAAAGCCTCCCCATTCCTATCTTTTTACAGTCCCAATTATTCTCTTTTCATTTCGGAATTCTAAACAAGAGGGTATTCCTGGTACTGATTGAATTCGGGATTAAGTCTCTTAAGTAAGACTAGGTTAGATTAAAATAAAAAACAACAAATTAGAAAGGAAACAATGACTTAATCTGGGCCCTTTTGTCTTTGTATCTATACAAAATAGTCTAGCATTCCGTAAAATGGGATCTTTTTTTTTTTATTTTTTATTTAGGATTCCCACAGAAAGAATTCGGGGTGGGAGTAGATAAGAGTTAGTGAGCAATGAAAGATACCGATTTGAATATCGATGTCGGTCCAAATCTCATTAACCAATAATCCCGCTCTATATGGAATGGAGGCTCTTTGATTCTAACCCAAATTTTTCGGTATTTTTTCTTGGGCTTTTTTTAATTTTTAATGAATAATTGTAAATCTCTGGAATAACAATTGAGACGGGGTTATTCATATAGTCTATTTACTTTATTTTATACTATTTACTTTATTTTCTATTTTATTTATTTTATTTTGAATTTGGGGAAAGATTATTGAATCTGAAGCCCAAGCCAAAGAAACAACACATAATTTGAGGAAAGGCTTATCCGCATGGATTGCTATCCTTCTATTTCAGAGATACCGTCCTTTTGCTTTTTAAGATTTGTGAGCCCTTATCTTCCTGTTAAATTAAATATTTAACATACAATATACATAATTACTTCCAACGAAAATTGTTCAGATAGCTACAGAAATCGCCCATTTTTGTAATTCTGATTTGCTCTTTCATTTCAGGATTCCGGATGAACGACTAACAACCTAAATATTCCCTTCATATACAAGGAAAAAAGGCTGTGTATCGACCGAAGCAATGACTATTCATGATTCCATACTGGAATCAATTACATACCGGTTCCAAACTAGAGAAATGTTATGGTAAAACTTCGTTTGAAACGATGTGGTAGAAAGCAACGTGCGACTTGAAGGACATGATCCGCTGTGGATTTGTTTTTTACATCCACCGTTTTCGATTTTATATGAATGGGCTCTTGGCTCGACATTTTTTCTTCTGTTCTATTAGAATCCTCAAGTTTTTTGGGGGGGTAAGGGAACTAGTACAGGATGGAGCTCGAGTATAAAGTATTTATTCATTTCTCAGGGGCAAGGATCTAGGGTTAATACCAATCAATAAGTTGGAAAAAACTTCGTAAGTCAATTTTCGATATAGAAATCGAAAGGATCTGATTCGAGCAATTTTGAAATCCAAAAGCAAGGGGAAAATTTGTTGGAATTGGGAAAACTTTTTCTACCAAAAGTGTATCCTGTAGGAATCAATTGTTCGTATGATTCTTTGATAGAAAGAAATCAAAAGGGGGTGTGTTGCTGCCATTTTTTAAAATAAAAAACGTTAAAGATCACCGAAGTAATGTCTAAACCTAATGATTCAAAGCAAAGATAAAGGATCCTGGAACAAGGAAATCCCATTTTTCAATTGTCTCAACAATTCAATCCAATCCAAAAATCGATTCGATTCGAAACGAGACAAACAAAAAAGGGGCTTGAGACCGCTCAAAAAAGGAAATGCCTAAGGATTTTCGGCTGGGCTTTGAAACTTATCTAACTTGAGTTATGAGAGTACGAATGCTTTTTTTGTTTCTTTTGAAAATGACAAAGAAACAAAAAAAGAATAACTTAAATCTCTAATTGATTTGATTATTTTATAGATCTATTTTACATTCTAATTCTATACATAGACATAACTATCACTTCGAACCATTTTGTTTTTCTCGAGCCGTACGAGGAGAAAACTTCTTATACGTTTCTAGGGGGGGTACTGTTCATCTATATCTATCCCAATGAGCCGTTTATCGAATCGTTGCAATTGATGGTCGATCCCGAAGAGAAGGAAGAGATCTTCGGAAAGTGGGTTTTTATGATCCAATAAATAATCAAACCCATTTAAATGTTCCTGCTATTCTATATTTCCTTGCCAAGGGCGCTCAACCTACAGGAACCGTTCATGATATTTCACAGAAAGCGGGGGTTTTTACAGAACTTAGTCTTAATCAAACGAAATTCTATTAAGGAATAGAACAAAAAAGAGGGTGTGGATGCGCTTTATCTAGTTTTGTATAATTTTTTCTTTACTATCCCCCCTTTTGTTCTATTCAGACCTATTTCTTTTCGGTTTTTTCAAGTCTTTCTCTAAAAAAGTATTCTTAAAGTTTTTTATTTATCTAATTCTTTAGATATTATTTATTAATTTCCATATTTATTATATCTATTTATTAATATATAATTATCTATTTATTAATATATATATAATTTTATTTGTTATTTGGATTTGAATTCAATTTAATAAATAACCAATTAACTCTTTTTGTTTTTGTTATTGTATTTTTTTAGTATTTTCTCAATCTTGCTATTCAATATCTTGCTATTCAATATTCAATGTCATATTGACAATATTGTATTGATCAAATATAATTTGATCATGGAGAAATGGGCCCATTTAGCTCCGTTCCATAGGTTTTGGTTGTCTTTTTTTTATGTTCAGAATCAATTAGAAATTTTTTTGATTCGAGTTCGTGCTAATTTCATTTTTTGATTCCGTTGTGAAATTCCATTTTTTTTTTTATTTATTTGTATTCCGATTCTATCTATCTATTCAAATTATTTGGGTTGCTAACTCAACGGTAGAGTACTCGGCTTTTAAGTACGGCTAGCATCTTTTACACATTTCTATGAAGCAAAGAATTCGTACAAATCTTCGGGAGAGTTTATAAGACCGCGACTGATCCTGAAAGGAATGAATGGAAAAAACAGCATGTCGTATCAATGGATAATTTTGAGAATCTTTTATTCTTGTTCAATCGCTATAAAACCAAGTTTGAATTCTTGGCGCGGAACAAAATCAATTTAATATTTAATTAAGAGTTGGGTCGAGTGAATAAATGGACAGAGCCCTAGGGTTCCAATTATAGGGAAACAAAAAGTAACGAGCTTCGGTTCTTAATTTGAATGATTATCCGATCTAATTAAACGTTAAAAAGATATTAGTTCCTAACGCGGGGAAAGGTTTTCCCATGAGGGGATTATTGATTTATTTAATGAGTCCTAAGTATTAGCGAGTCCCTATTATGGATTGTAGCTGAATGTGTAGAAGAAGCAGTATATTGATAAATATAGTTGTTTTTTCCAAAATCAAAAGAGCGATTGGAGTGAAAAAATAAAGGGTTTCTAACCACTTAGTTATACTATAACAAACATAAACCAATTAAATTAACTCAAAATGAGAGGATAGAGAATCCGGTGATGAGTCTACCCATTTTCATTTTCAAGGTATCTACTTTTTTTACTACAATACTTTGTTTTCACTGTATCGCACTATGTATCGTTTGATCGCTCACTAAATCCCTTACCTTTGTTGTTTTTTTTTTTAATCGAATTTCAAATGGAGGAATTTCAAGTATATTTAGCACTAGATAGATCTCAACAACACGACTTCCTATACCCACTTATTTTTCGGGAGTATATTTATGTACTTGCTCATGATCATGGTTTAAATAGCTCGATGATGTCATTGGAAGGTGGGTTTTATGACAATAAATCTAGTTCACTAAGTGTGAAACGGTTAATTACTAGAATGTATCAACAGATAAATTTGAGTATTGCTGCTAATGATTCGAATCAAAATCCAATTTTTGGGCACAACAATAAGTTGTATTCTCAAATTATATCAGAGGTATTTGCTGCTGTGGTGGAAATTCCATTTTCCCTACGGTTGGTAGCTTTTTTAGAAGGGAAAGAAATGGAAAAATCGCCTAATTTCCAATCAATTCATTCAATATTTCCTTTTTTCGAGGATAAATTGTCCCATTTAAATTATGTGTTAGATGTACGAATACCCCACCCCATTTGTCCCGAAATCTTGGTTCAAACCTTTCGCGAATGGGTAAAGGATGCCTCTTCTTTACATTTATTACGGTTCTTTCTCCACGAGTATTTTAATTCGAACAGTCTTATTACTCCAAAGAACTCTATTTCTGTTTTTTTTAAAAGTAATCCAAGATTGTTATTGTTTCTATATAATTCTCATGTATATGAATATGAATCCATCCTCTTTTTTCTCTGTAACCAATCGTCTCATTTACAATCAACATCCTCTCGAGTCCTCGTTGAGCGAACGTATTTCTATGGAAAAGTCGAACATCTTGTCGAAGTCTTTGCTAAAGATTTTCAGGACATCTTAGGGTTGTTCAAGGATCCTTTCATGCATTATGTTAGATATCAAGGAAAAGCCATTTTGGCTTCAAAGGATACGCCTCTTCTGATGAATAAATGGAAATATTACCTTGTCGGTTTATGGCAATGGCATTTTCACGTGTCTTCTCAACCAGGAAGGGTTCAGCTAAACCACTTATACTTAGGCAAGTACGCTATTAACTTTCTGGGCTATCTTTCCGGTGTGCGACTAAATTCTTTGTTGGTACGGAGTCAAATGCTAGAAAATTCATTTCTAATAGGTAATTCTATGAAGAAGGTCGATACGACCGTTCCAATTATTCATTTGATTGGATCATTGACTAAGGCGCGGTTTTGTAACGCATTAGGGCATCCTATCAGTAAGTCGACTTGGGCCGATTTCTCTGATTCTCATCTTATCGACCGATTTGTGCGTCTATGCAGAAATCTTTCTCATTATTA